AAATAACTGAATTTTGGGTTCTTCGATCAAGTAAGGGAAATTCAATGGAATTCATACTCAATGTTATTATTATTTTTACTTTTTTCTTTCTTTTTATTATCTGAATATTCAGGAACTTAAGACCATTCCAATGCTCCTTTTCGCCATGCATAAACTGAACCAACAATTAGGATAAGCACGAAAATTAAAGCTTCTATGAATACGGGTACCCCCAATACATCGAAACTCATTGCCCATGGATAAAGAAAAACCGTTTCAACATCAAAAACAACAAAAACTAGAGCAAACATATAATAACGGATTCGAAATTGTAACCAAGCATCGCCCATTGGTTCTATACCCGATTCATAACTAGAAAGTTTTTCTGGACCCTTTCTAATCGGGGCTAAAACTCCAGAAATTAGAAATGCCAAAATAGGAATAGCACTTGATATTATTAGAAATGCCCAGAAAATATCATATTCGTAAAGCAGAAACATAGACGAACTCCTATGAATGTGAAAAATAGACCGGATTAGTCGATTCGGCCTGGAATTCATTGTCAAGTCATCCGCAACTGTTTGTTTAGTCAAAACAACAATTCAGTTTGATCGAATCGTCTAGTTTCGTTTGTTTGCTGTGTTTACATGTTGCGGTTTAAGATTTATTGATTGGAATTAATCCTATTTACATTACACTTATTTCGATTTAATTTCGAATTCAATTTCGATATAGTACTAATTTGTATAGTAATAGTATAAATATATATTTATAATTTATACTATAACTATATAGTATAATACTATACAAATCCAAAACAAGTAAAACTTTTGCGTTTTCACTTCATTTCGTATTTTTCTAAATAAAAGGAATTAGAATATCTAACTAATATCTAATATGTATTAGAAATAAAAAAACCTTCAAATTCGAAATTCTATTTATTTATTCTATTCTATTTATTCTATTATATATAGAATAAATTTTTTATTTTATATCTATATTTTCTTTTTTTATTTTATATCTATATATTATATATTTCTATATATTATTTATATATATATATATATGTTTTATATGTTTATATATATTTAAGTTTATATATATTTAATATATATTATTTGATATATATTTATGAGATTCTGTATGAAATTATGTTTATGAAAAGATCTTTGTTTTTCAAACTCTGACGTGTCAACAAATGCATACACTACAATAAGGCGTTCCTAGATCCGTGCGACTCAATATTAGATTCGATTTGAGTTGAATTAGGTTGGTTTTTTTTCTTTTTTTTACCGGATTCGTGTCATAATTTTGACTCCAAGGATTCACCAAAATTTGGGGGTATACCGAAGAAGTCTCACTAACTCTTTGATTACGGACAGTAAAAGAAAGAGGAAAATTCAATTTATATAGAATCAATATAAAATCAATCTACCCACGAGGATTAATTAAGAAAAGAAAATGGGGTTTTGTTTATTTCATTCTTATCCAAGAAAAAAAAGAGCGATTGGATCCATTGAAATGCGCTTTTGTTTTCAGTTTTATACTCTGAGGGATCTCCCTGTGAGCGAGCTTATGGGAATGATTTTAACCAAGCAACTGGAAGCGACCAGTTCCAATCAACAAAGAATACAATAATTAGGAAAAAAACTATACAACTTTTTTTATTTGTATTTGGATATTCTTTATTGTTTTAGTTTGCTTTAGTTTTAAGAATATTATTTTCATTTCATTTTTATTAATTTAATGAATATTAAAAATTAATAAAATATAAAATATAGGGCTATACGGACTCGAACCGTAGACCTTCTCGGTAAAACAGATCGAACTGATTATTATCAAAATGATTCGACCTATTTCAAAGACCCAACATGCATTTTTTTGCATTGGGCTCTTTCATTAACTGATAGAAATATCAGCTAGTCTACCATATTTTTTTTCTCTTAGAAAAAAAAAAGAAGATGGTTCCATGTGCTCTGATTCATTACTGATACAGGAGCACTACCAAAGTGTTTCAAAGAAGGGAAGGGTTATCTTGACGTAGGTCTGCTTCTGGCCTAGATCAACCTAAGTTAAATGGAGTCTCTATCATCCTGATTAAAAAATCAAACATGAAACTTCATACACCTTAAGATTCATAGGACGAAAAGAGAATTTTTGAGGTCCTTATACTCATTATGCCTAGCATTGAATAGACTGGGTATTCACCCTATCAATATCTCAAATCAATGATGGGTTCGATTCGGATCCTGCCTAAACGGCACCCGAATCGGACCGAACCATTTGTCAGGCTATTGTTCTCTTGTTTTGTTCCTTCAAAGTAATGGAGTAAGACATCGATTTCTCAAAAGGATCAATTCTTTTGATTGCATGATAGACTCCCCTGAAAAACATTGGCGCGCGTGTAAACGAGGTGCTCTACCTAACTGAGCTATAGCCCTTGTGTTTGTGATACATATTTTATCATATTATGTAGATAATTTCTTGTCAAGATGAATATTACATGATCCAACATCATACT